GCGGGTCTTACCAAAAAAGGATTAGGTTATTTCGGGAAATATATTCAACCAACTCCAATTCTTTTACCTATTAACATTTTAGAAGATTTCACAAAGCCCCTATCACTTAGTTTTCGACTTTTCGGAAATATATTAGCCGATGAATTAGTAGTTGTTGTTCTTGTTTCTTTAGTACCTTCAGTGGTTCCTATCCCCGTCATGTTCCTTGGATTATTTACAAGTGGTATTCAAGCTCTAATTTTTGCAACTTTAGCCGCGGCTTATATAGGTGAATCCATGGAGGGCCACCATTGACTAGTTTTCTAAATAGTATTTTTTTTTTTTTTTTTTTTTTTAGTTTAACCTAAGACAATGTGTGCGTGGCTAAAAAAAATTGACTTAGGGAATGAAAATATACAACTACACTATATACGATCAGAGTAATAGAAAAAAAGATTACAATAAAGATTACAATATTGATATTAGAGTAGAGAATTGAAAAAAAGGGGGTAAAGAGATCTCAAATATCTTTTTCCTAAAATTACTATTTTATCATAATCATACCTTCCCCTCAATGAATATTCGGTTTAGATTGGTCATCGAATCCGAATATTCACTATTCGGAGTCGTAATTTGACGAAGAAGTCTTGTGGTATTACCACGTGTTATTAAATGTTATTAAATAAAAAAAGGATGTTATATAGAATGATTCCCCTTTTCAGTTCATTTTATCCACCGATTGACCAAACGAAAATATTAATAAATAATAAATTGTATGAACTTAGATCAATCAAATAAATTTCTATGCAACGATTCGGCCCAATCAATTTATCCATTGATTATCTTATCAATTTAGGTTGCAGGATAATGATAAATGAAGGGGGAAGGTAAAGGAAAATTTAGAAAAAGCGGGGTTCATAAATGGTTCGTAGAGGGGAGGTCGAACTAAGTATATGGAATTGAATGGCTATAAGTTAACTCTTGTCAAGGGTTAGACGCATCCTTATCAAATTGAATTGAAAGAGTTGGTTTACATTGTGGAAGAAAGACATGTATATGTGATATTAGATATTGACTAGTTATATACGAGCTAAAGATATATCTAATTTTCCCTACTAATTGAATATGAATGTAGATGGGGATTCTATAGAAGTCCTTCTGTCTCATCTGTGACTGTGAGTTGAATGAATAAACGGATGAAGTCAATAAAAAAATCGAAGAATTCAAAGAGCGATTCGGGACAAAGAAACGGAAAAACTAAAGTTGTATGGATTCACAAATACTTTATCGAGAGAAACTAAAAAAGAGATATCAAAGTAATTTTGATGATTCAAGAATGTTATTACTTGAATTCGAAGTTCGTAGTTACTTCGACTGGATGAATCGTAGCAATGGAATAATTAAGTCATAGTTCATTGGTTGAATGTATCATTAACCATTTTTTTTTTGGTACGAGGAACTTATCATGAATCCACTGATTTCTGCCGCTTCCGTTATTGCTGCTGGATTGGCTGTAGGGCTTGCTTCTATTGGACCTGGAGTTGGTCAAGGTACTGCTGCGGGTCAAGCTGTAGAAGGTATCGCGAGACAGCCCGAGGCGGAGGGAAAAATACGAGGTACTTTATTGCTTAGTCTAGCTTTTATGGAAGCTTTAACAATTTATGGCCTGGTTGTAGCATTAGCACTTTTATTTGCTAATCCTTTTGTTTAATATTAGAAATACGAAAAATCAAAATTTTTCATATTTTATTGCCCTGGACTTGTGCTTTGTTTTTTCGAATTATATAAAGATTTCATTCCTAGAATTACTTATTCGTTGAGAAAATAACCCACGGGAAGGGCTGATTTGCAGATGAGGAATTAGCATACCAACTCGCTTTCATCCTTCCCGTTCGTGTTCGTAGGCCTTTTTTTAAGAGGGGGTGCAACCAAGGAGGTAATTCATGATTTCTAAATCGAATAGATTTTTGATTCGATGTAGAAAGTAGGAAACTATAACTATATATATAAAGAGGACAAAGTAGAACTCTGTTCGATTTTTTAGTCTATCTATACGAGGAGATCATATGAAAAATGTAACCGATTCTTTCGTTTCTTTGGGCCACTGGCCATCCGCCGGGAGTTTCGGGTTTAATACCGATATTTTAGCAACAAATCTAATAAATCTAAGTGTAGTGCTTGGGGTCTTGATCTTTTTTGGAAAGGGAGTGTGTGCGAGTTGTTTATTTCAAGAATAGGCTGGATCCAACCAGATGTACTTTTTCTGTTATAACTAGGAAAGTTATATCTAAGAAAGAAGAGTGCATGATCTCGCGAATTACTTCTGAATCAATTCAGAAATCATATGTAAGAACTATAGCATTTCGTAATTTATTGGAAAATCCACTTTGATTCTCTATCAACCAATAATGTGGGACCATTAACATGGTTAAAGCTAAACTGTTTGAAGTCCAGACGCAGCATGGTACTCTTTCTACCACTATGTTAATATAGAGATGGTTTCAAAATCAAGATTTTATCA